TATATAAAATATATAAATTAGAATTCTAATTATATTATTTTAATTATTATATTATTTTAATTATATTATTTATATTATATAAGATATATTTATAATTATATAAGATATATTTATAATTATATAAGATATAAGTATATAATTATATAAGATATAAGTATATTAAGATATAAGTATATATTAAGTATATTCTATATATTATATTCTATATATATAATATATATATATATATATATATATATAGTATATATATAGAATAGAAATATAGAATATCTAGAAATACAGAATATAGAAATATGGAATAGTATATATATAGAATAGATAAGAATAGATATATAGATATATAGAATAAAGAAAATAATATAGAATAAAGAACGATAAAATACTTTTATCAATCTTTACGTCGCATATTCATTTTCCTTTTGTAATTTTGTAATTGGGAGAGATGGCTGAGTGGACTAAAGCGGCGGATTGCTAATCCGTTGTACGAGGTATTTGTACCGAGGGTTCGAATCCCTCTCTCTCCGTTCTCTCTGATCACTTGAGATTTCTCTTTTTTTATCTCGAAAAAATCTCAAGCCCTTGTTTTATTATAGTTAAATCTAAATCTATGGAATAGATAAAATCATAAGAAAATAAAAATAAAAAATAAAGCAAAAACTAAAATAAAAATGAAATAAAAACCTCTGATTTTTTTATTCCTCACGCCCAGGATTACGTCCTGGATCATTAGATAGGAATCCGAAGATGAAGAGAGAAACAAAGAATATCACTACTGTGTAAACGAAGAGTTTGAGAGTAAGCATTACACAATCTCCAAGATCTTTTTTGGGGAAATAAGGGAATAGATTCTCTATTTTTGTACCACATATCCCGTTTTGACACCAAGAAAAGAAAGGCATTTTCAGGAATTCATTTGTAATGAGATTTTCATTCTCTCCTTCGTTACCAAAAATCTCTTGTCATACTCAAATTAGGTATTGTGAGGTACCATACCATGATAAGGTCTTTGACCCCCTGAAGGTCAGAATGACGAAATTAAGTGATCCAGATTCATCGCGGCTATCCATTCCGCAAGCAATTCACTGTTTGAATTGAGGGTTCATAATGTAAGACTTATCCGATCTTATCAATTGTTCTTATCAATTTCATTTTGTTAGAATCCATTTTTTTTTTCGAATAAATCATGAATGTTTCTAGGACAGTACAGTATTAAAGATCTCATCGAAAACTTACAGCAGCTTGCCAAACAAGGGCTAAGAGAAAAAAGAGCACAGGTATAACTGGCATAACATCTACGATTGGATTGAACAAGGCATAAGCCTCAGGCAATTTGCCGAAGAAAAAGCTACTCGAATGAAGGACAGAGTTAAGACAGATACAGATCAAACTAAAGATATTAAGCATAACAAGCATTTCATTCTTGGAGATAATTTAATTTTTATTGATATAAGTGGAAAAATGAAGAAAAGAAAGAAGAGAAGTATAGGCCAAAAATCCTTCTTTTTCTTTGAAATCCCCCAATCAAAAATCCTTCAATTCTCAAATGAAAATAGAAGGAATCATACTTTCCTACAATATCTTAATTGAATTATATGTAATGATCAATGAATTTCTTTTTATTCTACATCTCCATGTGTTGAATCCTAGCAACAACCTATATTGGGGTTGGAATTGACGAACATCCAATCCACATATTAGTGTTTATTAGGGTCGAATGGAAATCCAAACAAAATTGGGGCGTGGCCAAGCGGTAAGGCGCCGGGTTTTGGTCCCGTTACTCGGAGGTTCGAATCCTTCCGTCCCAGACCTATAACCTATAGAAGAACAAAGATGAGTTTCTTTAAACACCCTCTGTTTAAGAATGTAATATTGGATCCAATGTGAATGTGATTCCATTTTTATTTATGATTTTCTATGAATTATATACTCCCTTACTCCCTACTCCCTTTCCATTTGGTTTCTCACAAACGGAATCGAGTGTCAATGACACGTGGATGGTTATAAATATCTTTTTTTTTTTTTTTTATCTGGGTAGTATGGTAACATAGATGAAAGTTTCATTCAATAAGGTGGCCATTCATCGTATGTCCGACCCGCTCCATTCATATTCATATTGAGGGTTAATTAGTAATTAGTCACTTAGAGAAACTTTATGCTCCATATCTATGAAATTCGGATTTCTACATGCTGCATTCTGAGTCAAAATGCGAAAGAAAGGTTTCTATCCTATGTAAAGGTAATAGAATAGAGTAGTCAAAAGAAATGACTAATTAGATGTGGATTCTGAATTCTACACACGATGGAGTTCGTGGTACTAATTACATCACTGGGATTAAAGCTCCTCAGACTGGGGAGAGGGGGGGGGGATTTATACATTTCATTCACTTGACTTTGATGTGATGGAATTTTTGGAAAGATTAATGAACCTAAAGTAAAGCATTTTCCGCAGAAAATGAAAACCATGCCCATATGTATTGTTATTGTTCTATTTCAGTGACACGGTCTTTCAGTTTCGGCGAAAAAGATCCGCGATCCCTTAAATATCTGGGATTACTCCCGTTGGCTTGGCAATTGTTCGGTGTATCTGATGCATACGGAAGGATTATACTTCTACAATATACATATACAATATCTGATTTTATGATTCTGATTTTTTCAATCAGAAGAAAGAATAATAACCTTAATCTTATCTTACAGGAGTCCTTTTCTACCCATCCCATCCCCATGAAAACGAACAAATACGTTATATTTTTTTTTTTCTCGATACATCTATTTGGTTTAACTAATTGATGATTCCATTGGAAAAGAAACATGGATTTCTCTTCTAATGATGAAATTCGGGTCTCTTTATCTTTAATCGATGGGATATCTGCTAAACTAGCTACTCGTTGTGATTGCACCGACTCGTTGATTGATTTAGAGATCTAATTCCGCCTTTAAAGGAAAACCTATTTCCAGCAATGATGCCGAAGTCGAAATTCTTGAAACCCTTTTTGGGGTTCCTTATGAATCCTTGATACTTGATACTTGAAAAACGGTGAGTTTGATGAATCGATCCTATCGAATCATTCGTGATTTTTCTGGGTCATTGAAATAGTTTTAAGGGCCCTTCCTTAGTTTAGTTGTTCAAAAAAAGAATTGGATCTTTCACTATTGATCGTCCCGAACAACTTTTGAAGATATAGATGTAAAGAAGTGTTAAGCAACTTGCTTATTAGTGTTTTTTATAAATGAAATGTGTTTCATTCATATGATAGAAGATGGGGTTAAATCTTTTCTGAGACTTCTCCAGATAAATACCTATCCATCTATTTCTAAAAATTAAGTATGGATTACTAGGTATCGATTAAGCCAATGACTATTCATGATTCCATATTGAATCAATTCCATACCGGTTCCAAATAAATTAGAGGAATGTTATGGTAAAACTTCGTTTGAAACGATGTGGTAGAAAGCAACGTGCGACTTGAAGGACATGATCGGCTGTGGATGCAAGAATCCGCCATTTTATATATCTGTGAAGATGCTCTTGGCTCGACATAGTTTGTTCTGTTCTACTATCCAACTTTATGAGGTGGTAAATAGTACATGATGGAGCTCGAGTATAGTATAAAGTATTGATTCATTTATCAGGGGTAAGGATCTAGGGTTAGTGCCAATCAATAAGTTAGAAAAACTTCGTAAGTATATCTTCGATATAAAAATAGAAAGGAAAGGGTCCAATTCGAACAAGGTTCAAATCCAAAAGGAAAATGATTCGAAATTGGTAAAACTATTTCGATACAAAGTGTATCATAGAGGAATCAATCGTTCGTACGATTCTTCAATAGAAAGAAATAACAAAAGGTATGTTGCTGCCATTTTGAAACGATTAAGGATCACCGAAGTCATGTCTAAACCCAATGATTCAAAGCAAAGATAACGGATACCGGAACAAGGAAACACCCTTTTTCAATTGTCTCAACAACTAGAACTAGATCTGAATGAGGAAGTAGAGTCTAGACGAGACAAACAAAAGAGGTTAGAGACGGCTCAATAAATGTATAAGGATTTCTCTTCGAAATCTTTGAGAATTACTCAACTCGAGTTATGAGTACGAATGATATTTCTTTTTTTTTTTTATTTAGGAAGGAAGAACAAAAAACGAACGACTCAAGTTAAATTATAGTCTAATTGATGATTTTATGGATACATTTGCCACTATATACATAAATTCGAATCATTCTTTCTCGAGCCGTATGAGGAGAAAACCTCCTATACGTTTCTAAGGGGGGCATTGTTCATCTACATCTATCCCAATGAGCCATCTATCGAATCGTTGCAATTGATGTTCGATCCCGAAGAGAGGGAAGAGATCTTCGTAAAGTGGGTTTTTACGATCCGATAAAGAATAAAACTTATTTAAATGTTCCTGCTATTCTATATTTTCTTGGAAAGGGTGCTCAACCTACAGGAACTGTTCATGATATTTCAAAGAAAGCAGAGGTATTTAAATAACTTCGAGTTAATCAAATGAAATCAAATTAATGAAATCAAAACCGGGGGTGCCCAGTATATAGCTTTGTGTAATTGTTTCTCCACCACTCCCCTTTGCTCCTATATGATCGTATATTATAGAATAAAAATCAAAAATTCTTATCTTATGAGATGGATAGAAAAAAACATCAAGTGAATAGATGAAATTATTGGATATATGAAATGATGGGATTAGCATCAATCGGATTTTTTTTTTTGTTTGGTGGACTGCACTAACAAACAAGGGGTCAATTTTGCTTATTGTACCTCTATTGAATAAACTCGAGATTATTTTCCCACTTCTTCCTTAATTTATTCCCCCATCACATCACACTTCATTTCTTATCTATGCAGTGCCAATTCAACAAAAAAAGTATTCATTATTTTCTTTTTTTTTTTTTTTTTGTTTTCTCAGCACTCAATTCATATTGACAATGGCGTATCGAATAATCAATTCATATTGACAATGGCGTATCGAATAAATATAATTTGATCGTGGAGAAATGGATCCATTTCTCCACGTTCCATAAGTTTTTTTATTTACTTCACTCAAATGATGGGTTCAACAAATTGAATTCCCTGCGACGAAAGAAGTATTTTCTTAATGAAAAAAAAAAAAAAAAAAATGAATAAAATTTTTTGGGGGGTGGTCTATCAATTTTTTATTAGACCCATCTATATGGATCCAGGAATACGCTGTATTTTAATCTGATTTGTTCATTTTTATGTTTCTATTGATGATCTTAATAGATCAGATCATCAAATGGTTCCTTTAGATTTGTTACTAGTTCAATGTTTTTACGGGATCGAGCAATCTCTTTATTTTTTTATTTTTATTTTTATTCCGATCGTATCCACACATTATTTTTATTTTTATTCGGGTTGCTAACTCAACGGTAGAGTACTCGGCTTTTAAGTGCGACTAGGATCTTTTACACATTTGGATGAAGCAACGGATTCGTCCATACCATTGGTAGAGTTTGTAAGACCACGACTGATCCTGAAGGGGAATGAATGGAAAAAACAGCATGTCGTATCAATGGAGAACTCTGAGAATACTTGATCCTTACCGGATCGTTACAAAATCTTGTTTTTATTCTTGGAACGGGACCAAATCAATATCACCATTGATTGGGTCGAGTGAATAAATGGATAGAGCCCCACGGCTCTAATTATAGGAAAACCCAAAGCAACGAGCTTTTTTTCTTAATTCAAATGATTACCCGATCTAATTAGACGTTAAAAATATATTAGTGCCTGATGCGGGAAAGGGCTCTCCTGTGAGCGGATCATCGATTCCTTTTTTTCATGAATCCTAATTATTAACTATTCTCTATTAGGGAGTGGAGACGAATGTGTAGAAGAAGCGGTATACTGATCAAAAAGATAATTTAATTTATTCCAAAGTCAAAAGAGCGATCGAGTTGCAAAAATAAAGGATTTCCAGCCATCTCATCTCTTGTAACTATAAAAAAAAAAAAATAGGATGGAAAAAGAGAATATCCGTTGATTGACCTCCCTGTCCCTGTCTCCGGGGTATCGATTCTTTTCTTATTCTTTTCTTATTATATATCTATATACCCTGTTTTGACTGTATCGCACTATGTATCATTTGATAACCCAAGAAATCCCCCATACCTGTGTTTCAAGTATCATTTTAAATGGAGGAATTACAAGGATATTTAAAAATAAATGGATCTCGGCAAAAACACTTCCTATATCCACTTCTCTTTCAGGAGTATATCTACGCATTTGCTCATGATCATGGTTTAAATGGATCGACTCTTTACGAATCCATGGAAAATTTAGGTTATGACAATAAATCCAGTTTAGTAATAGTGAAACGTTTAATTAGGCGAATGCACCAACGGAATCATTTTATTATTTCGATTAATGATTTTCACGAAAATCGATTCGTTGGGAACAACAAGAATTTGGATTCTCAAATCATATCAGAGGGTTTTGCAGTCATTGTGGAAATTCCATTCTCCCTGCAATTAGTATCTTGCCTAGAAGAAAAAAAAATAGCAAAATCTCATAATTTAGGATCTATTCATTCAATATTTCCCTTTTTAGAGGACAAATTCTCACATTTAAATCATGTGTCAGATATACCAATACCCCACCCCATCCATCTGGAAATCTTGGTTCAAACCCTTCACAGCTGGATACAAGATGCTCCCTCTTTGCATTTATTGCGATTATTTCTCCATGAGTATTGTAATTCGAATAGTCTCATTAGTCTAAAGAAATCTATCTCTTTCTTTTTTTCAAAAGGGAATCAAAGATTTTTCTTGTTCCTATATAATTCTCATGTATATGAATGCGAATCCGTATTCGTTTTTCTCCGTAAACAATCCTCTCACTTACGATCAACATCCTCTGGAGCCTTTCTTGAGCGAACACATTTCTATGGGAAAATAGAGCATCTTGTAGTAGTGCTTTGTAATGATTTTCAGAGGGCCTTGCGGTTGTTCAAGGATCCTTTCATGAATTATCTCAGATATCAAGGAAAATCAATTCTGGTTTCAAAAGGGACTCATCTTATGATGAAGAAATGGAAATATCACCTTGTCAATTTCTGGCAATGTAATTTTGACTTGTGGTCTCAACCGGGCAGGATCCAGATAAACCAATTATACAGTCATTCCTTCGATTTTCTGGGCTATCTTTCAAGTTTACGAAAGAATCCTTTGGTGGTCAGGAGTCATATGCTAGATAATTCGTTTCTAATGGATATTCCTATTAATAAATTTGAGACCATAGTCCCAATTATTTCTCTGATTGGCTCATTGGCAAAAGCCCATTTTTGTAACGTATCAGGGCACCCCATTAGTAAGCCGTTCCGGGCGGATTCTTCAGATTCGGATATTATTGATCGATTTGCGCGCATATGCAGAAATATTTCTCATTATTATAGTGGATCCCCTAAAAAACAGAGTTTGTATCGAATCAAGTATATACTTCGGCTTTCGTGTGCTAGAA